AATCAGAAGAATGAAATTTTCTTTGCTGACATAAGATCTAATTGTGGAAAGATGAATAAGTTTATTTATTTAGTTCTACATTCTTTTCGTATTCTTTTCACTTATTATTTCTTAAATTAACTCGCTTAGATACTTAAGATCTATTTAGTATAATTATAGAATATACGAATTCTATTTTTTAGTTAGAAGATATCCTTCCACTTATCTACTTGTAAAATAAATAATCAATTTATAGAAATACAATAAATAACAATATAACAATAACAAATACAAATATACAATTGAGGTATCCATTCTATGACAACTGTAAACTTACCCTCTATTTTTGTGCCTTTAGTTGGCTTAGTATTTCCGACAATTGCAATGGCTTCTTTATTTCTTCATGTTCAAAAAAACAAGATTGTTTAGACTGATAGGACCAAATCTTATTCATTTTTTTGTAAAGACTTAGACTTGGATTCTCGAATTCGAACAAAAGAAATATAGATAGGGGAATAGGGTATAACGTGTGGCTTCCTCCGAACATAAATGAAGGAACTCTTATGCATGCGGAAACGCGATATAGGTACGTGAATTATAGCTATTTTCATCAGGATCATCAGATGTATGAAATGGAAAGTCAATGTATCTAGATATATGTAGATATCTATAGTAGGATCATATGAGGGGGATGTTATTTAATCAATTACTTCTAAAGGTTCACATCAGAATAGTGCTAGTTGATGAGCGTTGCTTCGGAAATAAAAAGGAGAAAGTCAAATTCATTTAGGTTCTTCTTTCAATTCCAATAAACTCAATTCCAATAAAATGCAACTAGATCTAGTATGAATTGGCAATCAGAACGTATATGGATAGAACTTATAACAGGTTCTCGAAAAATAAGTAATTTTTTCTGGGCTTTTATCCTTTTTTTAGGTTCCTTAGGATTTTTATTGGTTGGAACTGCCAGTTATCTGGGTAGGAATTTGATATCTTTATTTCCATATCAACAAATAATTTTTTTTCCACAAGGGATCGTGATGTCTTTCTATGGGATCGCGGGTCTCTTTATTAGCTCCTATTTGTGGTGCACAATTTCGTGGAATATAGGTAGTGGTTATGATCGATTCGATAGAAAAGAAGGAATAGTGTGTATTTTTCGTTGGGGATTTCCTGGAAAAAATCGTCGTATCTTCCTCCGATTCCTTATTAAAGATATTCAGTCCATCAGAATAGAAGTTAAAGGGGGTATTTATACTCGTCGTGTCCTTTATATGGACATCAGAGGCCAAGGGGCCATTATTCCCTTGACTCGTACTGATGAGAATTTGACTCCACGAGAAATTGAACGAAAAGCTGCCGAATTGGCCTATTTCTTGCGTGTACCAATGGAATTGAAATGAACTGAAGAATGTGAATGCTTTCTAAACAGGAGGGATAAAACTAAAAAATCTCTTTCTAGCATAACTTAACTGAAGTTTTTTCAGAGTGCTCATTCGAGCCAAAGCTATACGGAACAAACATAATACGAAAATAAGAAACTGTTTTTGTCCACAAAAATGGACTTTTATACATATAGAAATCCAACCAACTCAATTGAGTAACAAAACAAGTAACAAATCGAAATAATAGACCCATCCCGTATATCAAAACATTTCCGAATAAAGAATTTATCTTTTTTTTTAGTTTAGGTCCAATATTTTGAATTGATACGTTAGATATAGATAGATCCTATCTTGTAAATTATCTCTCTTTTGTCTTGTCAATCGACCTATCTTTTTATCCTTTTTTTTGCGCTCCTTAATGACTAAACAATTGAATCTCTTGAATCTATTAGAACTATCTAATTTCTGTCTTGTTTTGCCACTACAATATTTTTCAGAAATTTCCCTCAATTATTCCCGGACCTCAATTTATTTTATGGGTAGTTCGTGAAATTTTTCGAAATATTTGTTGATAGAAAAGGAGTTCTTTCGTCTCGAAATACGAATAATATTCAATACTTGAATACCTGTACTTGAATACTTAATTCGGGCATTCGTCGAAAAGAGGCAATTGCTTCGAATTTGACCAATTGCGACCTATGAAGAAAGAATATTTTTTTTTTTATTTCTTCTCTTCATTCGAAACGAAATTCGACGTGGACTCTTATTCTATTTCTGTATTCTTTATAGATTCTAGATTCAAAGACTAACTGCTGAATCACAAATAAAAACAGGGAAGAGATTTATGGGTTCGATACCTTGTATGTAATAGAACTCATGCTTAATAGAAATATTAGATTGCATAGAGTCGACGAACAGGGCGGGTTCATTAACAATTCACAGATGAAAAAAATGGCAAAAAAGAAAGCATTCATTCACATTTTATATCTTGTCTCTCTTGTATCTATAGTATTTTTACCCTGGCGGATCTCTCTCGCATTTACTAAAAGTCCGGAATCTTGGGTTAGTAATTGGTGGAATACTAGACAATCCGAAATTTTTTTGAATGATATTCTAGAAACGAGTATTCTAGAAAAATTCATAGAATTAGGGGAACTCTTCTTGTTGGACGAAATGATAAAGGAATATCCGGAGCCACATCTTAAAAAATTTCGTATAGGAATACACAAAGAAACGATTCAATTGATCAAGATGTATAATGAGGACCATATCCATACGATTTTGTGCTTATCAACAAACATAATCTGTTTTGTTATTCTAAGTGGTTATTCTCTTATGGGTAATGAAGAACCTGTTATTCTTAACTCTTGGGTTCAGGAATTCCTATATAACTTAAGCGACACAATAAAATCTTTTTCTATTCTTTTAGTAACTGATTTATGTATTGGATTTCATTCCCCCCATGGTTGGGAACTAATGATTGGCTCTGTCTACAAAGATTTTGGATTTGCTCATAACGATCAAATTATATCTGGTCTTGTTTCCACTTTTCCAGTCATTCTAGATACAATTTTTAAATATTGGATCTTCCGTTATTTAAATCGTGTATCCCCGTCACTTGTAGTGATTTATCGTTCAATGAATGACTGAAAAATGATCCACTGATATTAATCTAATTATAATGTTTGTTACTTTACTTTATAAGTAAAGCATTCAAAATTGTACTTACTCTTTTTATTTCTATCCATTCAAGGGATTGCTCCTATATCCCAGTACAATTTTTCCAGTAAATCGCGGAATCATAGATAGGGAACTATACTAGTAACCTATCCAATTTATTGTAGAAATTTTAGGGATCAACAATTGAACCATGCAAACTAGAAATACCTTTTCGTGGATTTCTTGGATAAAGAAAGAGATTACTCGATCCATTTCCGTATCGCTCATAATATATATAATAACTCGGGTATCCATTTCAAATGCGTATCCCATTTTTGCACAGCAAGGTTATGAAAATCCGCGAGAAGCGACTGGTCGTATTGTATGTGCCAATTGCCATTTAGCGAATAAACCCCTCGATATTGAGGTACCACAAGCGGTACTTCCTGATACTGTATTTGAAGCAGTTGTTCGAATTCCTTATGATATGCAACTGAAACAAGTTCTTGCTAATGGTAAAAAGGGGGCTTTGAATGTAGGGGCTGCTCTTATTTTACCTGAAGGGTTTGAATTAGCCCCCCCTGATCGTATTTCTCCTGAGCTGAAAGAAAAGATAGGCAATCTGTCTTTTCAGAGCTATCGCCCCACTAAAAAAAATATTCTTGTGATAGGTCCCGTTCCCGGTCAAAAATATAGTGAAATTGTCTTTCCTATTCTTTCTCCGAACCCTGCTACTACGAAAGATGTTCACTTCTTAAAATATCCCATATATGTAGGCGGGAACAGGGGAAGGGGTCAGATTTATCCTGACGGGAGTAAAAGTAACAATACAGTTTATAATGCTACAGCATTCGGTGTAATAAGCAAAATCATACGAAAAGAAAAAGGGGGATATGAAATAGTCATAGTGGATACATCGAATGGACGTCAAGTGGTTGATATTATCCCTCCAGGACCAGAACTTCTTGTTTCAGAGGGGGAATCTATCAAACTTGATCAACCATTAACGAGGAATCCTAATGTGGGTGGATTTGGTCAGGGAGATGCAGAAATAGTACTTCAAGATCCATTACGTATCCAAGGTTTTTTGTTCTTCTTGGCGTCTGTTATTTTGGCACAAATCTTTTTGGTTCTTAAAAAGAAACAGTTCGAGAAGGTTCAATTGTCTGAAATGGATTTCTAGATTTGCAGATTTATCAACATCAAGTTCGTAAAAATAACCAAATTTTTATTGGTCATTATGGATGATCAAAAATAAAATTATGAAAAACCTTTTGGTTTGCTTGTTTATACTCTTTTCTACAAGATGTCAGAAATAAATTACTTGTACCGCATTCCTAGTCATAGTATGTATATTGTGAAGAAGACTATTTCACTTTTTCTTTTTTTTTTTTTTTTAAACCAAAATTGGATTGGTGTGACTATGTGACTATTGCCAGATTGAAATGTTCTAAAATGCCTCAATAGTTTTCTATTTTAATCGAATAAAGACTAGTGTATAGTAGGCATAGCATACGTAAGCGGGGAATAGAATATAAGGCGATAAAGGATAGGAACAAACGATTCTAGGAGGGATTATTCGTCTTCCTAGTTTTCGACACAAAAGGGGGAATTTTCTACACCCTGTACTTTACTTGTGCTTGCTTGTGTCGAAATACTTGGTCCCTTTCGTCAGCCTATTCTTAGTTCTTAGTTTCGATTTTTTCTTAGTTTCGATTTTTCCAGGTTTATCCCCCTTTTTTCCATATTTACTTTTTTACATATTTACTTACGTAGTGAACAAACAAAAAAAAATAGATTTATTGTATTGTGTCATCCAGTAAATCGAATCATCCAGTAAATCGAATGATTTCTTCTTTCTTCTAACTTTACTTTGAAAGTATCGATAAATACTATCGAGGAACAGATGTTCTGACTCAATGAAGTTCATTTTTCAAAAAATATCATCAGCAAAAAAAAGGATGGGGTGGAATTTTT